GTCCTCATAGCTTACAAATCCCAAAGCACGGCACTGAAGATGCCAAGACGGTACCAACCATACCTGAGGACAAAAGACTTAGTCCTAACCTTACTGTTAACTCTCGCTAAACATATACATGCAAGTATCTGCGTTCCAGTGTAAATGCCCTTAACGTCTTCTTTCCCCAGACAAAAGGAGCAGGTATCAGGCACACTCTTCATCGTAGCCCAAAACACCTTGCTTAGCCACACCCCCACGGGTACTCAGCAGTAATTAACATTAAGCAATAAGTGTAAACTTGACTTAATTATAGCGGCCAGAGGGTTGGTAAATCTTGTGCCAGCCACCGCGGTCACACAAGAAACCCAAGCTAACAGTGACCGGCGTAAAGTGTGGTAACATGTTATCGAAATAACTAAGACCAAAACACAACTAAGCTGTCATAAGCCTAAGATGCACTTAAACCCCCCCATAAAAATGATCTTAGTACCTACGACCAATTTAAATCCACGAAAGCTAAGACACAAACTGGGATTAGATACCCCACTATGCTTAGCCCTAAATCCTGGTGCTTGCATTACCCAAGTACCCGCCCGAGAACTACGAGCACAAACGCTTAAAACTCTAAGGACTTGGCGGTGCCCTAAACCCACCTAGAGGAGCCTGTTCTATAATCGATAACCCACGATACACCCAACCATCTCTTGCCAACACAGCCTACATACCGCCGTCGCCAGCCCGCCTAAAATGAAAGAACAACAGCGAGCACAACAGCTACCCCAGCTAACAAGACAGGTCAAGGTATAGCCCACGAGATGGAAGAAATGGGCTACATTTTCTAAAATAGAATACTACGAAAAAGGGTATGAAATCCCCCTTAGAAGGAGGATTTAGCAGTAAAACAGAATAAGAAAGTCTATTTTAAGCCGGCCCTAGGGCACGTACATACCGCCCGTCACCCTCCTCACAAGCTGTATAACACTCCATACATAATAAACCACTAAGCTGAAGATGAGGTAAGTCGTAACAAGGTAAGTGTACCGGAAGGTGCACTTAGTATACCAAGGCGTAGCTACAAACCCAAAGCATTCAGCTTACACCTGAAAGATGTCTACCAAATCATAGACCGTCTTGAAGCCCTTCCTCTAGCTCAATTACCCTTTAACATAAACCAAACAATCTACTATAACACCTAACCAAAACATTTTTTACACCTAGTATAGGCGATAGAAAAGCTACTTGACGCAATAGAGACATTTTCGTACCGTAAGGGAAAGATGAAATAACAATGAAATACATAAAAGCAAAAAATAGCAAAGATCAACCCTTGTACCTTTTGCATCATGATTTAGCAAGAACATCCAAGCACAATGAATTTAAGCTTGCTATCCCGAAACCCAAGCGAGCTACTCACAAGCAGCTACCATTGAGCAAACCCGTCTCTGTGGCAAAAGAGTGGGAAGACTTGTTAGTAGAGGTGAAAAGCCAATCGAGCTGGGTGATAGCTGGTTGCTTGTGAAACGAATCTTAGTTCACCTCTAACTCTCCCCCACCAGACACCCATCTTAAACCTAATGTGGAAAGTTAGAAGTAATTTAAAGGAGGTACAGCCCCTTTAAAAAAGAAGACAATCTCTACCAGAGGGTAATTTTATCCATTACGCCGATACGTAGGCCCTAAAGCAGCCATCAACAAAGAATGCGTCAAAGCTCAGTTAACTCTAAAAATCCAAAAACATTACGATCCCCTCACCACTAACAAGCCAACCTATAATCATAGGAGAATTAATGCTAGAATAAGTAACTAGAAGCCCCTTCTCTTAAGCGCAAACTTACATCATACATCATTAACAGACTAACTTATACCACCACCTCAACAAGAACCAATATTAAACTACCCTGTTACCCCAACCCAGGAGCGCCTATTAGAAAGATTAAAATCTGTAAAAGGAACTAGGCAAATCTAGGGCTCGACTGTTTACCAAAAACATAGCCTTCAGCTAACAGCAAGTATTGAAGGTGATGCCTGCCCAGTGACTCATGTTCAACGGCCGCGGTATCCTAACCGTGCAAAGGTAGCGCAATCAATTGTCCCATAAATCGAGACTTGTATGAACGGCTAAACGAGGTCCTAACTGTCTCTTACAGATAATCAGTGAAATTGATCCTCTTGTGCAAAAGCAAGAATAAAAACATAAGACGAGAAGACCCTGTGGAACTTGAAAATCAAGGACCAACGTATCTAGCTTTCAAACCTACAAGGCTAACAACACTTACAACAGCTGGTCCCTATTTTTCGGTTGGGGCGACCTTGGAGAAAAAAAGAACCTCCAAAAATAAGACCACACACCTTGACTAAGAACAACCCCTCAAAGTACTAATAGTAACCAGACCCAATACAATTGATTAATGAACGAAGCTACCCCAGGGATAACAGCGCAATCTCCTTCAAGAGCCCATATCGACAAGGAGGTTTACGACCTCGATGTTGGATCAGGACATCCTAATGGTGTAGCCGCTATTAAGGGTTCGTTTGTTCAACGATTAACAGTCCTACGTGATCTGAGTTCAGACCGGAGCAATCCAGGTCGGTTTCTATCTATGTAACACTCTTCCCAGTACGAAAGGACCGGAAAAGTAAGGCCTATACCAAACAGCACGCCTTCTTTCTAATTAGTGAAATCAACTTAACTAACAAGAACCTCTCCCCATCATCCCCTAGAAAAGGGCTAAGCTAGTGTGGCAGAGCTCGGCAAATGCAAAAGGCTTAAGCCCTTTATCCGGAGGTTCAAATCCTCTCTCTAGCTCTACTCCACATGTGGCCCAACACCCTAAACTACCTCACCATATCACTATCATATGCCATCCCCATTCTAATCGCAGTAGCTTTTCTTACATTAGTAGAACGAAAAATCCTAAGCTATATACAAGCCCGAAAAGGCCCAAACATCGTAGGTCCATTTGGACTCCTGCAACCCGTGGCTGACGGAGTAAAACTGTTCATTAAGGAGCCTATCCGCCCTACAACCTCATCCCCACTTCTATTCACTGTAACACCTATCTTAGCTCTCCTACTAGCTATCACCATCTGAATCCCACTCCCCCTCCCCTTCTCCCTCACGGATCTAAACTTAGGCATCCTATTCCTCCTATCAATATCAAGCTTAGCTGTGTATTCTATTCTATGGTCAGGATGAGCCTCAAACTCAAAATACGCTCTAATTGGGGCCCTACGAGCAGTTGCACAGACTATTTCTTATGAAGTAACATTAGCAATTATCCTCTTATCTATTATTATACTAAGCGGAAACTACACCTTAAACACCCTTGCCGTCACTCAAGAACCCCTCTACCTAATCTTCTCCACCTGACCTCTAATAATAATATGATACATTTCTACACTTGCTGAGACAAATCGAGCCCCATTCGACTTAACCGAAGGAGAGTCGGAACTCGTCTCAGGATTTAACGTAGAATACGCTGCAGGCCCTTTCGCCCTATTCTTTCTAGCCGAATATGCCAACATCATACTAATAAATGCACTAACTACTATTCTATTCCTTAACCCAAGCTCACTTAACCTCTCATCCGAACTCTTCCCGTTAGTCCTAGCCACAAAAACCCTACTACTCTCTTCGGGCTTTTTATGAGTACGAGCATCATACCCCCGATTCCGTTACGACCAACTAATACATCTCCTCTGAAAAAACTTCCTACCCCTGACATTAGCACTATGCTTGTGACACACAAGCATACCAATCTCATATGCAGGCCTTCCACCTTACTCAAGGAAATGTGCCTGAACCAAAGGGTCACTATGATAAAGTGAACATAGAGGTTTACCAGCCCTCTCATTTCCTAAAAGGATTTAGAAAAGTAGGAATCGAACCTACACAGAGGAGATCAAAACCCCTCATACTTCCTCTATATTATTTTCTAGTAAGGTCAGCTAACTAAGCTATCGGGCCCATACCCCGAAAACGATGGTTTAATCCCTTCCCTTACTAATGAACCCTCATGCTAAACTAATCTCCCTCCTCAGTCTCTTTCTTGGCACAACAATCACCATCTCAAGCAATCATTGAGTAATAGCTTGAACTGGGTTAGAAATCAACACCCTCGCAATCATTCCACTCATCTCTAAATCCCACCACCCTCGGGCCGTAGAGGCATCAATCAAATATTTTCTCGTGCAAGCAACTGCCTCAGCCCTCGTCTTATTCTCAAGTATTTCTAATGCTTGAGTTACTGGTCAATGAGACATTACTCAACTAACACATCCAACCTCCTGCCTACTATTAACGACAGCAATTGCCATAAAGCTTGGCCTAGCACCCTTCCATTTCTGATTCCCAGAAGTCTTACAAGGAACATCCTTAACTACTGCCCTCTTACTCTCCACAGTCATAAAATTTCCCCCTATAACCATTCTCCTGATAACATCCCACTCACTAAACCATACAATACTTGTCTCACTGGCTCTTATTTCAGCTGCACTCGGGGGATGAATAGGACTAAACCAAACACAAACCCGTAAAATCCTAGCCTTCTCATCCATCTCTCATCTAGGATGAATAGCTATCATCATCACCTACAACCCCAAACTCACAATTCTAACCTTCTACCTCTATATCCTAATAACAACAGCAGTATTTTTATCTCTCAACACAACAAAAACCCTAAAACTATCTACAATAATAACCTCTTGAACAAAAACTCCCATGCTAAACGCCTTCCTAATATTAACACTCTTATCCTTAGCCGGCCTACCCCCACTAGCAGGATTTATACCCAAATGACTAATCCTCCAAGAACTAACCAAACAAGAAATGACAGTCACAGCCACAATCATCTCCATACTATCCCTACTAGGCTTATTCTTCTACCTCCGCCTCGCATACTATGCAACAATCACCCTCCCTCCAAACTCTGCCAACCACATAAAACAATGGCACATTAATAAAACCACAAGCACCTTAACCGCTGTTCTTACCTCCCTCTCTATTACTCTCCTACCTCTCACCCCTATAATATTTGCTACCCTCTAGAAACTTAGGATAACCGTAAACTAAAACCAAAGGCCTTCAAAGCCTTAAATAAGAGTTAAAGCCTCTTAGTTTCTGCTAAGACCAACAGGATACTAACCTGTATCTCCTGAATGCAAATCAGACACTTTAATTAAGCTAAGGCCTTCCTAGACAGGTGGGCCTTGATCCCACAATAATCTAGTTAACAGCTAAATGCCTAATCCTGCAGGCTTCTGTCTAACAAACTCCGGTGCACCTTTAATGCACATCAATGAGCTTGCAACTCAACATGAATTTCACTACGGAGTTGATAAGAAGAGGAATCAAACCTCTATAAAAAGGACTACAGCCTAACGCTTAACCATTCAGCCATCTTACCCGTGACCTTTACTACTCGATGACTCTTCTCAACTAACCATAAAGATATCGGTACACTATATCTCATTTTCGGTGCATGAGCAGGCATAGTAGGCACCGCCCTCAGCCTGCTCATCCGAGCCGAACTCGGCCAACCAGGAACCCTACTAGGAGATGACCAAATCTACAACGTCATTGTCACCGCCCATGCTTTTGTAATAATCTTCTTCATAGTAATACCCGTAATAATCGGAGGCTTCGGGAACTGACTTGTCCCCCTCATAATTGGCGCTCCAGACATGGCATTTCCACGAATAAATAACATAAGCTTCTGACTTCTACCTCCCTCCTTCCTACTCTTGTTAGCATCATCTACTATTGAAGCTGGAGCAGGGACAGGATGAACAGTATACCCTCCATTAGCCGGAAACCTTGCCCATGCAGGTGCATCTGTAGACCTCGCCATCTTTTCACTTCATCTAGCAGGTATCTCTTCAATCTTAGGAGCAATCAACTTCATCACTACAGCAATCAACATAAAACCCCCAGCCCTCTCACAATACCAAACACCCCTATTCGTATGGTCCGTACTAATTACTGCTATTCTCCTCCTACTATCCCTTCCAGTACTTGCTGCTGGCATTACAATGCTTCTCACAGATCGAAACCTTAATACTACATTCTTTGACCCCGCTGGAGGAGGAGACCCTGTACTATACCAACATCTATTCTGATTCTTTGGTCACCCTGAAGTCTATATCTTAATTCTACCCGGCTTCGGAATAATCTCACACGTAGTAACCTATTATGCGGGTAAAAAAGAACCCTTCGGATATATAGGAATAGTCTGAGCTATACTATCTATCGGATTCCTAGGATTCATCGTATGGGCCCATCACATATTCACAGTAGGAATAGACGTAGACACTCGAGCCTACTTCACATCTGCCACCATAATCATTGCTATCCCAACCGGTATTAAAGTATTCAGCTGACTAGCCACCCTCCATGGAGGAACAATCAAATGAGACCCTCCTATCCTATGGGCCCTAGGATTTATTTTCCTATTTACTATTGGTGGTTTAACTGGTATCGTACTAGCAAATTCATCACTCGACATTGCTCTACACGATACATACTACGTAGTAGCTCACTTCCACTATGTCCTCTCTATAGGTGCTGTCTTTGCTATCCTAGCTGGCTTCACACACTGATTTCCACTATTTACCGGATACACCCTTCATCCAACATGAGCAAAAGCTCACTTCGGGGTTATATTCACAGGAGTCAACCTAACCTTCTTTCCCCAACACTTCCTAGGTTTAGCTGGAATACCACGACGATACTCAGACTACCCAGATGCTTATACTCTATGAAATACTATATCCTCAATTGGCTCATTAATCTCTATAACAGCTGTAATCATACTTATATTTATTATCTGAGAAGCATTCTCCTCAAAACGAAAAATAATACAACCAGAATTAACTACCACCAACATCGAATGAATCCACGGCTGCCCACCCCCACATCACACCTTTGAAGAGCCAGCCTATGTCCAAATTCAAGAAAGGAAGGAATCGAACCTCCACACGCTAGTTTCAAGCCAGCTGCACTAAACCGCTTATGCTTCTTTCTTATGAGAAGTTAGTAAACCCATTACATAGCCTTGTCAAGACTAAATCACAGGTTTAAACCCTGTACATCTCATGTGGCCAACCCCTCTCAATTTGGATTCCAAGACGCATCATCCCCCATTATAGAAGAATTAGTTGAATTTCATGACCATGCCCTAATAGTTGCACTAGCAATCTGTAGCCTAGTACTTTACTTACTTACTCTAATATTAATAGAAAAACTATCTTCCAACTCAGTAGACGCACAAGAAGTAGAATTAGTTTGAACAATCCTACCCGCTATCGTACTGATCCTACTTGCTCTTCCTTCCCTCCAAATCTTATACATAATAGATGAAATCGACGAACCTGACCTAACCCTAAAGGCTATTGGCCATCAATGATACTGAACCTATGAATACACAGACTTTAAAGACCTGTCATTTGACTCCTACATGATCCCAACATCAGAACTACCCTTAGGCCACTTCCGACTACTAGAAGTAGACCATCGAGTTGTTGTTCCAATGGAATCACCCATTCGAGTAATCATCACTGCTGGAGACGTACTTCATTCATGGGCAGTTCCAACCTTAGGTGTAAAAACTGATGCAATCCCAGGACGACTGAACCAAACATCCTTTATTACTACTCGACCTGGAATCTTCTATGGTCAATGTTCAGAAATTTGTGGGGCTAACCATAGCTATATGCCCATCGTAGTAGAATCAACTCCACTTCCACACTTCGAGAATTGATCATCATTACTTTCCACATCCTCATCATTAAGAAGCTATGGTAACAGCACTAGCCTTTTAAGCTAGAGAAAGAGGAATACTTCCCCCTCCTTAATGATATGCCTCAACTCAACCCAAACCCATGATTCCTTATCATACTCATATCATGATTAACCTTTTCATTCCTTATACAACCTAAACTTCTATCCTTTCTACCCACAAATCATCCAACCAGCAAAACTAAGACAATCCTTAATCCCACACCATGAACCTGACCATGAACCTAAGCTTCTTCGACCAATTTGCCAGCCCCCAACTACTAGGAATCCCACTAATCTTACTCTCTACACTATTTCCTGCTTTATTACTCCCATCCCCTACTAACCGCTGAATAACCAACCGCCTTTCAACCCTTCAATCATGATTTCTTCAACTAATTACCAAACAGCTAATAATCCCATTAAACAAAATAGGTCATAAATGAGCTCTCATCCTCTCATCACTAATAACCTTTCTTCTACTAATCAACCTCCTAGGCTTACTACCATACACATTCACACCAACTACCCAATTATCCATGAACATAGCACTAGCCCTCCCCCTCTGACTGGCAACCCTTCTTACAGGACTACGAAACCAACCATCTGTCTCCCTAGGCCACCTCCTACCAGAAGGAACCCCTACAATCCTCATCCCCGCCCTCATCCTTATCGAAACAACAAGCCTACTTATCCGACCATTAGCCCTAGGTGTTCGACTCACAGCCAACCTTACAGCTGGCCACCTCTTAATTCAACTTATCTCTACGGCCACTATAACCCTACTTCCAATCATACCCGCCATTTCCATCCTAACAGCATCCATCCTACTCCTACTAACAATCCTAGAACTAGCAGTAGCCATAATCCAAGCTTACGTCTTTGTACTCTTATTAAGCTTATACTTACAAGAAAATATCTAATGACACACCAAGCACATTCCTACCACTTAGTAGACCCAAGCCCATGACCCATCTTTGGTGCCACCGCTGCCCTACTAACAACCTCTGGATTGATCATATGATTCCATTATAACTCAATATACCTACTAACCCTGGGCTTACTCTCAATACTCCTAGTTATACTACAATGATGACGAGATATCGTACGAGAAAGCACCTTTCAAGGCCATCACACTCCCGCCGTCCAAAAAGGCCTACGATACGGAATAATTTTATTTATCACATCAGAAGCATTCTTCTTTCTGGGATTCTTCTGAGCATTCTTCCATTCAAGCCTAGCCCCTACACCAGAATTAGGAGGACTATGACCCCCCACAGGAATCAAGCCCCTCAACCCCCTAGAAGTCCCCCTACTCAACACAGCCATCCTCCTAGCCTCAGGTGTCACTGTAACATGAGCACACCACAGCATTACAGAAGGTAATCGAAAACAAGCAACACATGCCTTATTCCTAACAATCCTCCTAGGATTTTATTTTACCGCCTTACAAGCCATAGAATACCACGAAGCTCCCTTCTCAATTGCCGATGGAGTTTATGGCTCCACCTTTTTTGTAGCCACAGGATTTCACGGACTACACGTAATTATTGGGTCATCTTTTCTTACCATCTGCCTTTTACGACTAATCAAGTATCACTTTACATCAAACCATCACTTCGGATTTGAAGCTGCAGCTTGATATTGACACTTCGTAGACGTTATCTGATTATTCCTCTACATAACCATCTACTGATGAGGATCATGCTCTTCTAGTATATTAATTACAATTGACTTCCAATCTCTAAAATCTGGTATAACCCCAGAGAAGAGCAATAAACATAATCACATTTATACTCCTTCTCTCCCTACTATTAAGCATTATCCTAATTACACTAAACTTCTGACTAGCCCAAATAAGCCCAGATGCAGAAAAACTATCCCCATACGAATGCGGATTTGACCCCCTAGGATCAGCCCGACTCCCCTTCTCAATTCGATTCTTCCTCAGTAGCTATCCTATTCCTACTCTTCGACCTAGAAATCGCCCTTCTTCTTCCCCTCCCCTGAGCAATCCAACTCCCACATCCTCTCTTAACCTTATTATGAACTTCCATTATCCTCCTCCTCCTTACACTAGGACTAGTCTACGAATGAGCACAGGGGGGCCTAGAATGAGCAGAATAACAGAAAGTTAGTCTAACTAAGATAGCTGATTTCGGCTCAGCAGATTATAGTCACCCCTATAACTTTCTTATGACATTACTACACCTAAGCTTCTACTCAGCTTTCACCCTAAGTGGCCTAGGCCTAGCCTTTCACCGAACCCATTTCATCTCTGCCCTATTATGCCTAGAAAGCATAATACTCTCTCTATACATCTCCCTCTCGATCTGACCTATCCAAACCCAAACCCCCACATTCTCCCTAATCCCAGTACTCATACTAGCCTTTTCCGCATGCGAAGCAGGAGCAGGACTAGCTATATTAGTAGCCTCTACTCGCACACATGGCTCCGATCACCTACATAACTTAAACCTTCTACAATGCTAAAAATTATTTTTCCCACAGCCATGCTTTTACCCATAGCCCTTTTATCCCCTAAAAACCTTCTCTGAACAAACATTACCACACATAGCCTCTTAATCGCTACTATCAGCTTACAGTGACTTCACCCAACCTACTTCCCCTATAAGTACCTCTCCCAATGAACAGGTATCGACCAGATCTCAGCTCCACTACTAGTTCTATCATGCTGACTCCTCCCTCTCATATTGATAGCGAGCCAAAATCATCTTCGACAAGAACCCCTAATACGAAAACGTATCTTCATCACAACCCTCATCATAATCCAACCCTTCATTATCCTAGCCTTCTCAGCTACAGAATTAATCCTATTCTACATTTCATTTGAAGCAACCCTAATCCCTACACTAATCCTAATCACCCGATGAGGAAACCAACCTGAACGACTTAGCGCTGGTATCTACCTACTATTCTACACTCTTATCAGCTCCCTCCCACTCTTAGTCACCCTCCTTCACTTACACATACAAATTGGTACCTTACATCTACCAACTCTAGAACTAACCCACACATCACTAACACTCTCATGAACTGGAACCCTATCCGGACTAGCCCTCTTAATAGCATTTATAGTAAAAGCCCCACTATATGGACTTCACCTATGATTACCCAAAGCTCATGTAGAAGCCCCTATTGCAGGCTCTATACTACTAGCTGCACTCCTACTAAAACTCGGAGGCTATGGTATTATACGAGTAACCTTACTCATAGGGCCTCTCACAAACAACCTATGCTACCCATTCCTAGCCCTCGCCTTATGGGGAGCACTAATAACAAGCTCAATTTGCCTCCGTCAAACTGATCTAAAGTCTCTAATCGCATACTCATCTGTAAGTCACATAGGCCTAGTCATCGCTGCTGGAATAATCCAAACCAACTGATCATTCTCAGGAGCAATAATCCTCATAATCTCACATGGCCTAACATCCTCAATATTATTCTGCCTAGCTAACACAAACTACGAACGTACACATAGCCGGATTCTTCTACTAACCCGAGGCCTACAACCCCTCCTACCCCTTATAAGCACATGATGAATCTTAGCTAACCTAACAAACATAGCATTACCCCCCACAACTAACCTAATAGCAGAACTCACCATCATAGTTGCACTCTTCAATTGATCTGCATTTACTATCATCCTAACCGGCCTTGCAACCCTACTAACCGCCTCATATACTCTCTTCATGCTTTTAATAACCCAACGAGGAACACCACCCACCCACATTACATCTGCCCCTAACACAACCACACGAGAACATCTCCTAATAACTCTCCACATCCTCCCCATATTCCTCCTCATACTAAAGCCTGAGCTCATCTTAAGAACCCTATGCAAATATAGTTTCAACCCAAACATTAGACTGTGATTCTAAAAATAGAAGTTAAAACCTTCTTATTCGCCAAGGGGTGGTCCAACCAGCAAGAACTGCTAACTCTTGCATCTGAGTCTAAACCCTCAGCCCCCTTGCTTTTAAAGGATAACAGTAATCCATTGGTCTTAGGAACCACCCATCTTGGTGCAATTCCAAGTAAAAGCAATGGAGACCACACTACTCCTTAACACCTCCATCCTTCTCACACTGACAATTCTACTCACACCAATCATTCTACCCCTCTTATCACCCAAACTTCAAACAACTCCCACCACTACTACATCAACTGTCAAGACAGCTTTCCTCACAAGTCTCATTCCCACAACCATCTTTATTTACTCTGGGACAGAAACCATCATCTCCCATTGATACTGAAACTTCACCCCCAACCTCAAAGTCCCACTCAGCTTCAAAATAGATCAGTACTCAATACTATTTCTCCCCATCGCCTTATTTGTAACCTGATCTATCCTACAATTCGCAACCTGATACATAGCATCAGAACCCTACATCAACAAATTCTTTACCTACCTATTAATATTCTTAATCGCTATGCTAACCCTGACAATCGCTAACAACATATTCATATTATTTATTGGCTGAGAAGGCGTAGGTATTATATCATTCCTACTCATCGGCTGATGACATGGACGAGCAGAAGCTAACACAGCAGCCCTTCAAGCAGTAATCTACAACCGAATCGGAGACGTAGGCCTCATCCTCAGTATAGCTTGACTTGCTTCCACCCTAAATACATGAGAAATCCAACAAACCTCCTACGAAAACCAAATCCCCATACTACCTCTCCTAGGTCTTATTCTAGCCGCTGCAGGAAAATCAGCCCAATTTGGCTTACACCCCTGACTCCCAGCAGCAATAGAAGGCCCTACACCCGTTTCAGCCCTACTACATTCCAGCACTATAGTAGTAGCAGGAATTTTCCTTCTTATCCGCACCCATCCATTACTGACTAACAACCAAACAGCCTTAACCCTATGCCTGTGCCTAGGAGCCCTATCTACACTATTTGCTGCTACATGCGCCCTCACCCAAAACGACATCAAAAAAATCATTGCCTTCTCCACATCAAGTCAACTAGGATTAATAATAGTCACTATTGGACTTAACTTACCCCAACTAGCCTTCCTCCATATCTCAACCCATGCTTTCTTCAAAGCAATATTATTCCTATGCTCCGGATCAATCATCCACAGCCTAGCAGGGGAACAAGACATTCGAAAAATAGGAGGATTACAAAAACTCCTCCCAACAACCACATCCTGCCTAACAATTGGTAATTTCGCCCTAATAGGAACTCCATTTCTTGCTGGATTTTACTCAAAAGACCTCATTATCGAAAGCCTCAACAACTCCTATCTAAACACCTGAGCTCTCCTACTCACACTCCTAGCTACCTCCTTCACTGCCACTTACAGCCTTCGAATAACTCTCATAGTCCAAACAGGATTCAACCGAATCCCCCCAATTACCCCAACCAACGAAAACCACCCCATAGTCACCAACCCAATCACTCGACTCGCAATAGGTAGCATCATAGCTGGTCTCCTTATTACATCCAATATCATCCCGACAAAAACACCCCCAATAACCATGCCCATAACCACAAAAACAGCCGCTATCATCGTCACTATCACAGGCATTCTCTTAGCTCTGGAACTATCAAATATAACCCATAACTTCATCCCTCCCAAACAAAACACCTACTCAAACTTCACTACCACCCTAGGCTATTTCAACCCCATTTTACATCGACTAAACCCTGCAAAACTACTCAACAATGGACAAAAAATCGCCTCACACCTAATCGACTTCTCTTGATACAAAAAAATAGGGCCAGAAGGATTAGCTGATCTTCAACTCATAGCAACCAAAACCTCAACCTCTCTACACACCGGACTAATCAAGACATACCTAGGATCATTTGCCCTATCTATTCTCATACTACTTCTACTCATCTAAAACAAAACCAATGGCCCCAATCATCCGAAAATCCCACCCCTTACTCAAAATCATCAACAACTCCTTAATCGACCTTCCCTCCCCCTCAAACATCTCCGCGTGATGAAACTTCGGATCTTTACTAGGAATCTGCCTAATTACTCAGATCCTAACAGGACTGCTACTAGCTATACACTATACAGCTGACACATCCCTAGCCTTTTCATCCATCGCCCATATCTGCCGAAACGTCCAGTATGGATGACTAATTCGTAACCTACATGCAAACGGAGCATCATTCTTCTTCATCTGCATTTACCTCCATATCGGCCGAGGATTTTACTACGGCTCATACTTATATAAAGAAACCTGAAACACTGGCATTATCCTCCTACTAACACTAATAGCAACTGCCTTCGTAGGATATGTCCTTCCATGAGGACAAATATCATTTTGAGGGGCTACAGTTATCACAAACCTATTCTCAGCCATCCCCTACATCGGACAAACCCTAGTAGAATGAGCTTGAGGGGGATTCTCAGTAGATAACCCCACACTTACACGATTCTTCGCCCTACACTTCCTCCTTCCATTCCTAATCGCTGGTATCACTCTCATCCACCTTACCTTTCTACATGAATCAGGATCAAACAACCCCCTAGGAATTATCTCACATTGCGACAAAATCCCCTTCCACCCATACTTCTCCCTAAAAGATATTCTGGGATTCACACTCATACTCATTCCCCTACTAACTCTAACCTTCTTCTCCCCCAACCTTTTAGGAGACCCAGAAAACTTTACTCCAGCAAACCCTCTAGTCACGCCCCCACACATTAAACCAGAATGATACTTTCTATTTGCATACGCTATCCTACGCTCTATCCCCAACAAATTAGGAGGAGTACTTGCCTTAGCTGCATCCGTACTAATCTTATTTTTAACTCCACTCCTACACAAATCCAAACAACGCTCAATAGCCTTCCGGCCCTTCTCTCAAGTACTATTCTGACTACTCGTAGCCAACCTGCTTACTCTAACATGAGTAGGCAGCCAGCCAGTAGAGCACCCATTCATTACCATCGGCCAAATAGCCTCCTTTACCTACTTCCTTATCCTCCTAGTCCTATTTCCTACAATTGGGGCTCTAGAGAATAAAATAATTTACTAATACTCTAATAGTTTATAAAAAACATTGGTCTTGTAAACCAAAGACTGAAGAATACACCCCTTCTTAGAGTACACTCCCTTTAGTAACTGGGGGGGGGGGGTGGAGGAAAGAGAGAAAAAAACCAGGATAATAAAAAAAATGAAAAAATAATAAACCACACCACACACCAAATGCCTCAGAAAAAAAGGAATCAAACCTTTACCTCCAGCTCCCAAAGCTGGCATTCTCCATTAAACTATCTTCTGACAACTCCAATCCCCTCCCTCCTTTCCCCTTTACACTGCCCGAATTGTCCCTCGAGATAACCCCCGTACAAGCTCCAAAACCACAAACAAAGTGAGCAATAATCCTCACCCTGCAACCAAAAACATCCCTACCCCCCAAGAATAAAACATAGCTACCCCACTAAAATCTATCCGAACAGAAACTGGGCCTCCACAGTCCACAGTACATACCCCACCCACCCCAAGCTCCATTAAACCTCCCATTACCACCCCCATAAAAACAACTAACAAAAATCCTACACCATATCCCCAAACCCGCCAACTCCCCCAAGCCTCAGGAAACGGATCAGCAGCCAACGATACAGAGTAAACAAACACTACAAGTATTCCCCCCAAATATACCAAAAATAGCACTAAAGATACAAACGACATTCCCAGACTCAATAAACAGCCACACCCAGCAACTGACCCTATAACCAAACCAAGAACCCCGTAATAAGGTGAAGGGTTAGAAGCTACCGCTAATACCCCCAAAATAAAACATACCCCTAGAAAAAAAACAAAATAAGTCATAATAGTTTCTGCCTGGCTACTACCCAAGGCCTACGGTCTGAAAAACCATTGTTGTCCTCAACTACAGAAACAGTTCACATTCCTCTCCCGACATAAAATCCTTTCCCCCCCTACCCCCCCATGTATAATTGTACATTCGTTTACCAACCCCATACAAATCTTTGCTTGACGTATCACCCCCGAACACGGTCTAACCGCACCACTTGTAGGCAAATACAGTATGGTCACCGAACACATTTCTTGGAGCCGGGGTTGAATTCAATAGACTAGGCTAAACGCATTAATAGCTGCTCTGTACATATGCAATGCTCTACCCCAACAGATTACCCGTAAGATCCTCGTTCAATGGTTAATGGACAAGCCCCGCCTATTTATGCTCGTCAATCTGACTGTGATTCCTAGCGCCAGATGGATTTCCTGATTCAACACCTCACGTGAAATCAGCAACCCCTGTAAAACGTATCCAACATGACTAGCTTCAGGATCATTCATTCCCCGCGCACTACCGGGTCATATCTTGCTCTTTTGCGCCTCTGGTTCCTAGGTCAAGGCCATTAATCGATTACTCCATTTACGTTCCCCTTTAAGAGACATCTGGTATTGTGAGTTTACACCATCTCACCCGTAATCGCGGCATCCATATACGCCTTAGTTCCCCTGGTTCCCTTTTTTTTTCTCTGGAACCTTCAACGTACCCCCATACTATGCGTGTCAGAAGGCTCACACTTTAGGTCTGAGCATCAATGGACCTCGGATTTCGTCTTTCGGCAAGGACCGATTAATGAGACGGTTGGCGTATAGGTGGAATCATTCGGGCTCTGATGCACTTGCTATTCCATTTGGTTATGGAGTATCCACCCCAACAGATTGCGTGTACAATTCAGTTAATGGTTACAGGACATAATTCTTCTACTTTCCATCTCTTTTTACTTCCGCTAACTTTTTAAACAACACTAGAACACTTTCATTTATTATTATCACTATCATTTTTACATCACCAACACACATTTTATCCCCATCACACCTCCATCATCACCGCCAAAATTTCATTAATAATTTTTTTTTATTTTTTATTTTTTATTTTTTATTTTTTATTTTTTATTTTTTATTTTTTATTTTCTCTTTATTATTTATCTCTATCACTAGTACTGAAATTACATTAACAATTTCTCTTCCACTTTTTCTTTCTTTCCATTATTTACCTCTATCACCAACACTGAAGCACTAAAATTACATTACAGTCTCACCTCCTCCTCACATCTCCCTTCTTTCCCCTTATTTATCTAATGCTGGAATCCTATTAATACCCCACACTCACACTATACACATATATAACACAAAACCCCTAACTCCCTATATAACGGGGCCCCCACAAATAAAACATAAA